GATCCAATTTGGTCAAGAATTAGATTTTTGGAGTTATCGGATTATTAGTTTGGGATTTATTTTTTTAACCATAGGACTAGTTTCGGGAGCGGTGTGGGCTAATGAAACGTGGGGATCTTATTGGAGTTGGGATCCAAAAGAAACTTGGTCATTTATTACTTGGCTCGTATTCACAATTTATTTACATATTCGACGAAATGCAAATTTGGAAGGGACTAAGTCCGCAAGTGTAGCATCTATAGGTTTTTTTATAGTTTGGATATGTTATTTTGGAGTAAATTTAATGGGACTAGGTCTTCATAGTTATGGCTTTTTTCCATCTATATAATAATAAAAAATAAAAAAAAACCTCGACAAATCCAAGGAGAAATGTCGACGAGTGAGTTCCCTTTTATTTTTAAAATCAAAAATCTCTAAAACTCGTGCTCCGAAATCAAAAACTTAAAATGTAGGAGCACGGGTTTTCGGTTCGGGACCTCTAATTTACTTAACTTAGTAAGCTAGTCCCATACTACGAGTTGTTTCAGCCCCTAGATAAACTCGGACACTCAAGAAATCGGTTGGACACGCGGATTCACATCTTTTACAACCTACGCAGTCTTCAGTTCTTGGAGCTGAGGCAATTTGTTTAGCCTTACATCCATCCCACGGTATCATTTCTAAAACATCGGTAGGGCAGGCTCGAACACATTGAGTACATCCTATACATGTATCATAAACCTTTACAGAATGTGACATTGGATTTATTTATTTAAGAAAATAATAATCTTTATAATCTATTTCAATTTGTAAAACTAAAAACTTTATTTACTTTTATAACTAGAAGATTCAATGGATTTATCACCCTTTTCAGAAATTTAAAATTGAAGAGGATATCAGATATGTTGGAATAGATATTTGAAAAAAAAAGCTTTAAAAAGGTATGAAATTTAAAATAAATCTTTTTTTGCTTCACGAATTTTTAATTTTAAAATTAAATCATTATAAGACGTTAGATTTATTTTTGACAAATAACTTAATAGCCGTTGACGTTTTCCCAACATTTGACGCAAACCTCTTTGTGATAAGTAGTCTTTTTTGTGAAGTTTTAAATGGTTGGTAAGTTTGCATATTTTTTTGGTAAAATTTACTATCTGAAATTCAATGGACCCTGTATTCTCTTTTGTAGAAATAAAGATTGTTTTTGTCATAAAAAAAGATTCCTCTTCACTTAACCACTATAGATTTAACGCGTTAAATATACTTTTTAGTAGTTGTAATTAAATTTACGTTAGGATTCCTAAAATAGAAAATATACTAACAAAAGTGTTAATATTTACTAAGTTAAGTTTTATCCTCAATTCAGTCAGCTACTTCGCTGGGACCTACCCTGCTACAAATTAGACAAGGTAGATGCGAATACTACTAATAATTTTTCAAGGGTAAATACATAACAATTCTTAACATACTAAAACGACTTCCATTATTAGTATAAAACCAATACCGATTCATGCAAGTTAAATCTTCAAATCGCGAATTGGGCCAAATAAAAAATTCTATAGTGCTTTTTTGCTCTTCCCAAATTTTCGCACATTTTTTTTTATAGCTGAAAGATTTATTAGTGGCTTCTGTACCTTTGCACTTTTTTTTGTTTTGATTTAAACACATTAAAATTCGTAATTCTCTACGACATCTAGACGATAAAATATTTTCCGGAATATGAGAAGCCACATTATTGTTCTTTTGAGTTGTAATGACTCCCTGGTTTTGAGATTCATTATTAGTCGGATATTTTATCTTATGAACCAATGACATATTTAAAAGTTGATAGATAAGAAATTTTCCATTCTTATTAATATACAAAGGAAATGGCTCAAAATTCACTCGTTTCTCTTTTAAAAATTCTGGGACACCGATCTCTTCAAGGACCTCCAAAGTAAGATCCTTTATTCCAATTTCTGGCATTATATGCAAATTGAGCTTTTCCCTTTGAATGGAAGAGAATAACATTTCATTTTGATTCATAAGTCTAAGTAGAAGACATAATATCTGTATATTTTTGAAACCACTTTTTTTGAAAATAGACTCCCCTCGTAATTGAAAAAGTAAATGCTTTTTCATAAAAGATCTTATATATGCTAGTTGGGGATCGTCCTCACTTTCATCGTTTTGCTGGTTCTCAGTTTCTTTATTCTCTTCATTTTCAGTTTTACTTTTCTGCTTATTTTTAGTCTCAGTATTGATTTTTGTCGTAGTTTGATTTTGTTGTTGACTTGAAAGTTTATTGAAAGTTAATTTTGAAAGGAGTAATTGGCTTTGTAAAACCCATGGTTTCAGTTTGTATATGTTAAGAAGTGACACAAATTCCGGAAAAAACCATAATTCCAAATTTGTCACAGGATGCTTTAAAAGTTTTTGATTCAGTCCCATCCAATCAATGAAAGAATATTTAGACTTAGAGTTACGTATTTGCTTAATTCTTTCAATACATGGAAATAGAAGTTCTTTTTCTTTTTTATAAATTTGATCAATAAACTTCATTAATTCCAGCTCATCAAGTAATTCATAATTGTAAGTTTTAGTTCTATTCCCACGGGAAGTAAGTGGGATCCAAGATTCAATATTGACCTTTTTTTTCAGAGAAAATTGAATATTTTCAAAACTCAAATATTTTCTATCGAGATCTTTTTCTATATAGGGAATATGGATCCTTTCACTTTTTCCCATTAAATTTTTAACCAACATATTTTTAGGTAGTGCAAATAAGAAGTTTTGCGACATGTTTTTGTGATACAAAATTTGCTTTTGTCTCGTTAATGAAATGCGTGATCTATGAAATAAAGAGGTTTTTTTTTTTTCAAATTTAATGAATTTTGATGATAAGACATCATATCTATAGCATTTTTCAAAATTATCTTTTTTGTTTTTATTCAATATTAAGTTATTTTTATTTCTGTTTTTTGAATCATCTAAATTTGAATTTCCCTTAGAATTCCCTTTCTGTAAAGATTGTTTATTAAATTTATTACATCTCTTAATTTTTTTTCGCCAGTTTTCTTTTTTTGCGCCGAAACTAGACCATAGAATGGGAGATAAATGATGTTGAGAATTTACTCTTAACCAATGTTTCCATTGACGTGTTCTAAGCTGGAGATTTTTTTTATCCATCTTTTGAGTTTGAATTAATCCGTATCTAGCAACAGATTCTTTTATTTCCGGTTTAACGAATACAGCTTTTACCTGCTGATTCAGAATTGATCTTAATTTACATACACTAAAATTCGCCATTTCTTGCGAAATTTTGTAAAATACATATGCTTGTGATAAGTTAGAGAAATTAGTAGAAAGTTTTGACTTTCTATTTAAGATAAAGTTGAATTTCTTATGTACTTTTTTAATTTTTTCATTTTTCGAGCAATATTGATCAATTAATTGTTCTTTTTCTCCATTTAATATTTTTTTGAGTAGTCCGGAAATCAATAGGATATTACGAAGGAAAAGAGTATAGATTTTTTGAATAAAAAGTTTTAGGAAATACTGAAAAAGGGATAAGTTCGAAACTAATTTAAATTTTATTTGTTTCAAACTTTTTTTTGATAAGTTTTTATCGAGGTCTCGCGTTACCATTTTTTTCTCTTTAGCAATCGTTTCTAGTTTGGTTTTAATTATATTTGTCCTATTCGTTATAGCTTCGAGTTTTTCACGTTTACTGAATTGAAATTCATTCAGTATATTATCACTTAAGTCATCCACTTTTTGTTTTTTCACTATATTTGATTCTGGTGTTCTTTTTTCTTTAAAAAATTGAACAACGTTTATTTTTTTTAAACTTTTATCAAGTTTTGTTAAAATGGGTTTAAAAAAGGAGGGTTTTCTTCGTGGCCTGCCAAAAATGTGGTCTGTTTCTTGTCCCCAAATTGTCAAAAAACAAAAGTTCTCACTTGCAGGTAATGGTTTTTTTTCGTCGTTCCACGGTTTGAGACAGAAAGGAGATAGAATTTTTATCTGAATCCCTTCAGTCAACCAATTTCTGGGAAATTCTTTTTCTCCTAATGGAACACCATTATATGTACATGGAACATGAGTTTCCTTCTCTAATTCTTCAAAATCGTCAGACCATTCAGAAGTTTGAAATAATAAAATACGTCCAAGATTTTTGATAATGATTAATGAGGGTAATAGAATGTCTTTTCGTAAACTTGATTGGGTTACCAACAAAACACCTCTTAGTGCTTGGGTAAGTTCAAAACTATCCCAGGCTTCTGCTATCTCGATTCGTTCTTTTGTCTCTTGTTGTTTCTTGTCCTTAATTGTGAGTTTTTTTTTTGAATCTTTTAAATCCCAAAATTCTTTTTGTGCCGACCACGTTATAAAAAGTTGTTTAAGTTTAAGTAGACCTGAGAACGAAAACAAGTTTTTTTTTTTTCGCCGTTCAAAAAAAAGTGGAGAGTGTACATTTCCTTTAAAAAGATCCGTAATTACTATTTTACGTCTTAAGGATCGCATAGAGTCTTTTATTAAGCCGTGACGAAAATCAGATTGGTGCGAATATCGTATCGAATAACTCTTATCATCTTTAGGTTCTTTTTCAGTTGTATTATCATCAGGATCATTTTCACTCGTTCTTGTTTTTGAATTGGTCAAATTATTTTGTGGATTTATAGTTTTATCACTCGACTTATTTTGGATATTACCACTATCCTCCATCGTTTCCATATTCGGATGTTTGGAAGGATCAAAGACAACTAGACTTTTTGCTTTTCGAGTACGAATATCATGATCATCCGGTGGATTTCTATAATAAGATATTTGTTCTAATTCAGTTATTAATTTGTATGACCATCGGGGAACTTTTTTTCTTAATTCTTCTTCAAAACTTATTTTCTGGTTGCCAATTGGGTTTGCTTTAAAAAGTTGAGTGTTAGTATTATTTTCTAAGACGTCGATCAAAGTATCCAAAGGATGAGTTAAAGTTTCATTTTCCTGTTTTTGAAAAATAGCTTGTTCCTTTTTAATCCTTC